AAGTAAGGGACCGGAAATACGGCAAAGGAAGGTTCCTAAAGGACTGTAAATCCTTGCTCCCAGGATCCAAGGAGGGATTGATTATAGGAAGGGCTATCAATACTTCCTAATTATCTTATCCTACTAGTGTAATGCCTACTGACTCAGTCTTGAATTAGATTGGGTAGGCTGACGGGGAATCAAATTAGGAGTTGTGGAAAGGACTGAAGATACTTTGTATCCAGATGTATCCAGACTCACGAGAGTCTCTGAGTGCTCAGAGGCATTCAATCAATATTGGATGGGTGATTGTCTCTTATAGAATAAAGTTGAAAAAGAAAGAAAAAATTCTTTCTTTTTGGTAACCCCGCCAAGAATGTAATAGGGTGTCTCCCGATTGTTTCACAGAAACAGAGACAGTAAGGCTTAGATGTGAGATAGAGGTATGTGATAGATAGTTATGATCTTGATGGTATATTTTTAGGCCTTTTGCTTATGAAAGGCAACAAACAATAGGTCTTACTATTCCTACATGTTCCATTAGTAAGATTCCCTTGAAACTTCCAAGGGGGTAACTGTGTATCTTGCTTGTGATTAATGCTTCCCAATTCTACCAGAAATCATATAGGAACTTGTTACGAGTGTATTCATTGGATTGGTTCATCAATAGCATTAGGTCAGAATCCCATTTTGACTCTGCACCATTGATTCCACTATTATTAATGATAAATAATGGAATAATTCCTTCATATTCATAGAGATAGGGGACATAATTCACATGGATATAGTAAGTCTCGCTTGGGCTGCTTTAATGGTAGTCTTTACATTTTCCCTTTCACTCGTAGTATGGGGAAGAAGTGGACTCTAGGGGTACTACTAATTTATAATTGAGTTGAGTAATCGAATTGTATCAATTGTTTAATAGATCATTCTGCGAAGCTAAAAAAAAAATATACCCATTTCAAAAATTCTACCAGAATCCAGTAATATATGAATAAGAACCCTTCGATCAAACAAAGATTTCAATGATTTGATTCCCATGTTCGTATTTCCAAACTGAACACACATGATAGGAAATGGAAATTTTTTCCAACCGAATTCTTCCTAAATATTCTATTTCGATGAACCGGCCCTTACCAGAATTATGGATATTACAATGAGGAGCAACCAACCCCTATTTTTTTTTCCTTTTATATAATTTATATAATATATGCCCATACTATTCTTCCTACATTGATTGTTTCGATAGATCTCGGGATCCATATTGAAAATAATCAGAAACTTAGGAATTCGAAGAGTTGACGTTCGATTATTTCAGATTGATCGGAATCAATACAAATGGATGTAGCGAAGAAATAGAATTGGAGTGCTATTTCCATGTAGACATATGTAGATACATATTATAGATTGATCCATATCAAGCACATATCTTTATACAACTTTATACAATACAATAATAGATAGTGTGGTAGAAAGGTTCATATAGTTCTTTCTACCATACTATCTCATATACTGCTGACTCCAATCCACCCATTTCATTTAAGACTTGGGATTTGAATCCCTTTCATTTCTTCAATCATTGATAAGAACTAATAAGTCAAGTTTCAGTCAAATTAATCATTTTGACTGACTGTTTTTACGTAGATGATAAGTAAAAAAGCAGTAGGAACTAGAATGAACAGCGCAGTAGCAATAAATGCGAGAATATTGACTTCCATAATCTCATCGTTTTTTTTTTTTTTGCTTTGCAATAACTCGGGATCTAATCCCATAGAGATAATAAGTCTTTCTCCTGAAAATTCCATGGGATGGATTGCATCCTGATGATACTGAATCGGATCAATATCATGAATAACAATATCTGATCTATCAAATCGGATTCATCGTCGAGAATTGAATAGTATAACATAGGAAGATCCTTTATCCATACCGAATCCAAAATGGGATTCCTGATTCAATCAAGAATCCCATTGAATTTCTCATTTCCACTCTTTCTTTTCTATAACCTACCGTCTTCCTTATACAATCATCTGATGAGGTATTATCTAACCGGTGTTCCATTGGTCACAGACCCAAACAGTAGGAATGAAATGGAAAAAAGGATGAGTTAAGTTCTAAGCGAAGTTTTTGTGATGATCTAATCTTCTTGGGAGACAGAGAAGTGTGATAAAAATGGGTCCCGGTATAAAAAAAAGATCGAATATTCCGATAAATTCACTATTTTATTTATTGATTTTGTTCTTTCTTCGATGGGGTAAAATAGGAAGAAAAAAATCTATTCATTCCTTCCCTCCCTAGAACAAGACAAGAGAGGCGGATCTTTGTTTGATCTTTTATTATATTAGTATCCTCTTTCCTTGGATTGAGGACTGAGACACATACATCAAAAAGAAAGTATGCAATTCAAATGAGATAGATAAATTGTTTTCAATTCGTAATTGAGGTTACACAAAATCGGAGTTAGAAAAGGGGGTAGGTTTCATCTGAAAAGTACTCTGTCGCTGTCGGGGTAACTATATTCTATATTAAGTTAATTGTGTATCGTACAATAAACGAATACAATTTGTGTATGTGTTCCCAGAAAACATATGGGTACTCTATTTCATTCCATTGATCAGGAGCAATCGAAAAAGCCAGACGAGTACAGTCTCTCTTGGAATCCTAAATATGGTGATACCACCGATCAATTCAATCTACATATGTCTCTCTCCCATCAATCGGTACTAGTTGAAGTAATTGAAATTACCGTATTTGTCCGATGAGAAATGCGAAACGAAAAACGAAAGAAATAAGGTCCACCGCTGAGAATTCAATTCTGCCCCTTGCCCCCCCTTCACAGAAAATGGAGAGATGAATTGATGGATTCATCGGATTCTAGGTCGGGACTGACGGGGCTCGAACCCGCAGCTTCCGCCTTGACAGGGCGGTGCTCTGACCGATTGAACTACAATCCCAGGGAAATGAGTTATACAGCATACATATTCTCATACATATTCTTATAATTTCTTTATATTTTGCCGTGTTTTACCAGAAACACGAGTGATTGATATTCACATGGATATGAACTATAGTGAGAGTGACACGGATTACTAGTAATCCTGTGGTTATTGCCACATCGATTGATAAGATAATCAATCTTTCAATGAAAAAAAAGGACTCTTTTTTTCTTTACTCCTTCTTATATTTACAGATTATTAATCTAGATCGTTAGAAAGATCAGAACGCGTGGGAACAAATGAACAAAGAAATAGGGATATAGCAGAAAAAATGGACTATTTATTCCTCTATATCAGGCATTTCTGGAGGACAAATTGGTTATATCATCCCCATGGATCGGCGAATTATTGGGCCGAGCTGGATTTGAACCAGCGTAGACATATCGCCAACGAATTTACAGTCCGTCCCCATTAACCGCTCGGGCATCGACCCAGGAAGAATCAATTCTAGGCTTATTGATAATCCATGATCAACTTCCTTTCGTAATACCCTACCCCCAGGGGAAGTCGAATCCCCGCTGCCTCCTTGAAAGAGAGATGTCCTGAACCGCTAGACGATAGGGGCATACCTGCCCGATCGCCATCATATTATGCTCATAGTATGAGCAGTTTTTTGGAATTGTCAATATAATGTAATGGCATGACTAGATCCGAAGAATCTTTCTTGCTTCCACAATTACATAGAATTTTTTGATTGTTCATTCATGAACCATCATATATATATGACGAAGTATAGGATCCCCTCAGCGGGGATTTGTCCGACAAAAAAAAAGTCAAACCCCCTTTCTTCAATTTTCACTCATTGATTCGCTCATCGTTAAGACGAGATATGCCTCACTAACACTAAGCCAGGAAATTCAGAAATGATAGAATTCTTTTTTTGATTGATTCAAAAAGGTGATGTAGAACTCGTAAATCTGGGAAGGGATTGACAAGTAATCGAAAAGATTCTTTTTTTCTATAAGAATTCAGTTCAGGGTACGAGTCGAATCCTTCATCACATGATTCGATGAAATATTTTGGATCTATGTCGGATTGGTACATGTATCAATCAAGTGAATCTCGCCTCGATGGGTCAATAAAAGCAAAGCAATTAGGAGCGAAACAATTCATTGCATTGATATTTCTCAAATATAAATAATCATTTGATTTGACCCTAGAACTTCCTAGGTAAATCAAATGGCTTGTTCTTGAATGAGCCCCCTATGCATACATGTATATATGTACATATAGTCTATACATAGATACATGCAGTAGACTCATAGTGGTTAGTGGCCTCTTCATGAATTGAAGAAAATGGCCCTTTTAACTCAGTGGTAGAGTAACGCCATGGTAAGGCGTAAGTCATCGGTTCAAATCCGATAAAGGGCTTTTTCCACGAAGCTCCCGCCTTAGTCTTCATTTTTCATCGGAGAATAGAGATATTATTGATATTTGTAATAAAAAAAAAGGTAAACGGACCGCATAATGAGTTATCATTCTAATGAGTTATAGGTATAAAGTTGAACATTTGTTCATTATGATAATAAGGAATCCCACTTATTAGGAGGACTACTATGTCACTACAGGCTATACTCCTCCTCATGTTTCATTATTTATATTTTTGGTCCCGGGACATGGATATTCGAGATAATACCCAATCTCAATTATGAATCGACAAACCAAAGTTTTACTACTTCTCCATTGTTCCAATTAAATCCATCGGAAAAATTAGAAATCAAGAAAAGAAAAAGTAAGTGGACCTGACCCATTGAATCATGACTATATCAGCTATTCTGATATTCAAATTGGATAGAGATAAAATTGTAGAAGCGGACCCTTTTTTTTATTTCCTTGGACCACGCAAGAATTTGTCGATATTTCCGATTGAATCTTCTTGTTCCTGGATGCTCCATAGGAATAAATCGCTATTCCCTTCCTCCACAGAGAAACCATTTATTCCGAGTCACAAGAGCAATATATTTTTCAATATCTTTCTTTGATTCCAGAAAAAGATCAGTTTATATCTATATAGGATTTCGATAT